GTAATTTCTTAGTTTTAGATCTTCATTCAAAAGGAAGACTTTGTAAACGTAAGGATAATGATATGGACTGTGAATGATTCCATAATGGGAATTACTTGCCCATACATGTTCATTTGTACAGGTATCATATCTATTCTATCCAAACTAAATTGGGATAAGATCGATCCAAAGATTTCAGTCTGGATCCTTTTGGGAAAGAGTAGAATTAATGAGAAAGATAGATGAAGATGAAAAAAAAAGAAACGAAATAGTTAGGAAGTAAAATGGACTTTTTTTTGGGGATAGAGGGACTTGAACCCTCACGATTTCTAAAGTCGACGGATTTTCCTTTTACTATAAATTTCATTGTTGTCGGTATTGACATGTAGAACGGGACTCTCTCTTTATTCTCTTCTGATTAATTTGTTTTTCAAAAGATCTATCAAACTCTGGAATGATTTGATCACCGATCGGTTCTTCCTTCAACTTCGATTGGAATAGATCCACAATAGCTCTGAATCTTGCATATATAATGGATTCGGGTCGTGATTAATCGTTTGATTAGAACAGCTTCCATTGAGTCTCTGCACCTATCCCTTTTTATTCTAGTTTTGAAACCCCTGCTCGTTTTCTCAAAATAAAGATTTGGCTCAGGATTGCCCCCCCTTTTTTCCAGGGTTTCCCTGAATTTGGAAGTTACCGCCTAGCAGGTTTCCATACTAAGGCTCAATTCAATCAAGTCCGTAGCGTCTACCAATTTCGCCATATCCCCTTTGATTTTAATTTTAGATAAGGACCAGTTCTAATACCATCCACTTCTTTTATTTATCTCGGAACTGTTGAATTCATTATCTAATGATTCCCATATTGAAAAGTATATGCTGCTATTTTCTTTTTTTGGGCATCCCCCTTCTTTCATCTCTTTTCTATTGTATGAACCATATTTGTTTGATTCAGAAATGATTCTATTATTGATGTACCCGCAATTCAATAGAGATAGATATATCCCATATATATATGTCTCCCCCACCTTTCGTTTTTACAACGCGATTCAGAATACTGAAACGGTCGATTTGTTCTTTTTTTTGTTGTTCTATCTATTCCTTTTCCGAATGAAATAGGAGGACTATTTCATTAGCATATTGTATCTTTATCCTCATCTTATTCTTAGGGCCGATCCGCTATAATAATATATAATATATTTTATTATTTTATATATAAAATATATTACTTAACAACTTAACAGAATGAATTTGCGAGAAATGCTCTCATAAATTATTCCATTTTTTTTTCGAAATTTCAAATAAAATAGTATTATCCTAAAAAAATGCAAATGATTTCTATATCAAAATCAAAAGAAAAATGATATAAATATATTTCTAACAAAATAAATAAAAATAATAAATAGTCAATAAAATAAATAGTATATAATGTAAAGTAAAAATAGAAAGTAAATAGAAAAAAATGTATATTATGTATAATGAGAGAATGAAAATTCTAAAAATTCTAATTAGTTATATATATATCTAGCATATATTATAATAACATAGATTCTAACATATCTTTATATTATTAGAATAGAATTCATAAAATTTCTAGTTATGGAAAGCTATATTATTTCTAACTATAGGATTCATAATTCTATAGTTCATATGAAATTCATAGCTAATAACTAGAATATAGAAGAGTTTTCTGAATTACTATACATTATTTGTCACATTATTTGTATTTATGTTATGTGAGCCCGCTTAGCTCAGAGGTTAGAGCATCGCATTTGTAATGTGATGGTCATCGGTTCGATTCCGATAGCCGGCTTTTTTCTCTATCGATTTTTTGATAATATCTCCTTTTTCCAATGTGGGTCGCCAATTTATTATGTCGTATTAACTTGATAATTCTCAATAAAAAGTAGATTAGAGCAATTAGATCTAAACAGAACAAATCATAAAACAGAGCCTTAACTTCCTATATATACAAAAAATCCGGATATCAATACAATTCATTCTACTTTGAAATATTGCAGTAGATTTAGCTTTGTTTATCCCTTAGTTCAGTCTTAATTTTGATTTCTTTTCTGTAAAATACAATTTCAATAAAATAAAAAGGAGTCTTTATGTCTCGTTACCGAGGACCTCGTTTCAAAAAAATACGCCGTCTGGGGTCGTTACCGGGATTAACTAGTAAAAGACCTAGATCCGGAAGTGATCTTAAAAATCAATTGCGTTCTGGGAAAAGATCGCAATATCGTATTCGTCTAGAAGAAAAACAGAAATTGCGTTTTCATTATGGTCTGACAGAGCGACAATTACTTAAATATGTGCATATCGCAGGAAAGGCCAAAGGGTCAACGGGTCAGGTTTTACTACAACTACTTGAGATGCGTTTAGATAACATCCTTTTTCGATTGGGTATGGCTTCGACCATTCCTGGAGCTAGGCAATTAGTTAACCACAGACATATTTTAGTTAATGGTCGTATAGTGGATATACCAAGTTATCGTTGCAAACCCCGGGATATTATTACTACGAAGGATAAACAAAGATCAAAAGCTCTGATTCAAAATTATATTGCTTCGTCCCCCCACGAGGAATTGCCAAACCATTTGGCTATTGACCCATTCCAATATAAAGGATTAGTAAATCAAATAATAGATAGTAAATGGATCGGTTTAAAAATAAATGAGTTGTTAGTCGTAGAATATTATTCCCGTCAGACTTGAAACGAAAATAACAAAGAAAAGTTGAGACAATTTTGTCCCCCCTTTGTCGAAGTAAATAGATCTAAGGCCTTTTTTTATCCACATTTTTTCATTCATGTCTCACAAATGGGTTATCCATTGGATTTTTTTCTTTTTTGCTCTTTACGCGATATTTTGTATTTTATGTACCTTAGCAATACAATTAGGAATAGAGAATCTCTATCAAATGCTGTTGGAAGATTTGATACATTGTGGTCGGTAACGCCTGTGAATTAACAGAAACGGAAAGAGAGGGATTCGAACCCTCGGTAAACAAAAGCCTACATAGCAGTTCCAGTGCTACGCCTTGAACCACTCGGCCATCTCTCCTACATAATCTTATTATTGACCAGAAACCGAGTGAATGGCGAGTCATTTATATTATTACAGTACAGGTACGACTGATCAATGATTCTATAGGAATCCAAAATCCCTTTCCAATTTAGCAACAACAACTTATCTCATCAACTACCCCATATATCTATTACAAATTCATGAGTCGTACCGTGGATTTTTCTATCCCATTTCAATGTTTTTTCGTGGAATGATTATTCCATCCTTTTTCTTCTTTGGATCATAACCAAATCTAAACTTCTCGAGTTATCAGAATCCATATCAAAATAAAGCCCTCGGTTATTCAACTTAGATGAAATAGTAATAGCTACACTAATTTTTATGCTACGAAATTTGTATGAGATCTGATTCAAAAGCATCCTATCTCTCTTTGTCCAAAAGGCGGACAATTTGAGCAGAGGGTCCACGTCTTTGTTTTTTTGAGAATGAGTCGTCTGTTTTTATGTTATTTTGTACTACAATTCCTTTGTTTGTGGGATCATTTTCCCCGAGGGATAATGAGAAGAATTATAGAATGGATTGCTAATTATGCCTAGATCTCGGATAAATGGAAATTTTATTGATAAGACCTCTTCAATTGTAGCCAATATTTTATTACGAATAATTCCGACAACTTTAGGAGAAAAAAGGGCATTTACCTATTACAGGGATGGTGTGATTTGATTCTTTTTTCTTGTTTTTTTTAGCCCTCACCCCAGTCTTAGAATAAAAAGACGTTGTTCGGAATAGAAAGAACCAAATTATGGAAAAACCTACGCTTGGTGAAGGTAAAGTTTGGAGATAGAACAATTCCTTCTGTCGTGTATCCTCGATTGATCCAGCCTCGGATACTTTAATTATCGATTTGAGTGTTGAACAAAAGTTATACCTATGGGTTCTGTATTGTGGGTCCACTAGTACCAACCAATAGGAGGAATAGGGAAGAAGCACTACACCTAGGAATCAACAACACGAAAACTTTGTTATAAAATACCCTTTTCCTTATCGTTATTGGGACTCGCAAGAATGGTTGGGACAACAAACATCCATCTCGTTCGTACTTTGGATACCCGTATAACCATCAAAGATCGTTGAAGTGACTAATTCCTGGAAATAGTAGGTGTTGGGGACAAAGAAATCGTTGGAGTTATCATTTCTATCTAGCACTAATATGATTGGTGTTAAGAAAAAACCTCTTGCGGGAAGGCTGGCTAGAGATTTCTTGTAAAAATACTAGCTCCTGTCAGTTCATAATGAGAATAGTGAAATTTTGATTCTATGGATTATTCCCCTTAGTATTATGCACAGAAGGGAGGAGCCGTATGAGATGAAAATCTCACGTACGGTTCTGGAACGGAGATTTTTTGAATAAAATGAACGACCGTAACGGATGTCGGCTCAATCCGAAGGAAATTATGCGGAAGCTTTACAGAATTATTATGAAGCTACGCGACCAGAAATTGATCCCTATGATCGAAGTTATATACTCTATAATATAGGCCTTATACACACAAGCAACGGGGAACATACAAAGGCTTTAGAATATTATTTCCGGGCACTAGAACGAAACCCATTCTTACCACAAGCTTTTAATAATATGGCCGTGATCTGTCATTACGTGCGACTATCTCCACTATAGAAAGAAGGGAAAAAAGAGAAAATTGACTAGTAAATACTAGAAAAAAGGGCTTTCTACATATGCATCGTCCAAAGCAACGATTTGTATCAGCTGTAGCAATGAAAGAGACTTAAAAAAAAAGAGGAAAAAGATATGGCCCACATACTATACTCTATGGATAAAGGATCAAATTGATAAATAAAGCACCGTAAAGATCAATTATCGAGCTATCAGATCGATACAGTTAAGAACTGCTTACTTATGTCATGATATGGGATGGGGATATCAAGTTAGGAATCAACTTATGTAATAGAGTGGATCCACTAAAGTATT